TAAATAAATCTGTTCGTTCTGAAAACAAAAAATTAAGAGCCTTGAGCCAATAAAAACTGAGAAAATTGACTCTAAAATAAATTAAAAAATGAAATTAAAAATTTCAGGTAAGAGCTCCATTGTAGAATTCGGGCCTAATGATTAATCAAGAGGCGATGGGAACGACGGAACCCATGAATATAGAGGATTCAATTGAAAAATAAATCTTAGTAATTCATTGGACAGGATGGCGGAATAAACCATAAACTTTATTATCTATTCTGATTTTTATTCTGAGACCTCGTGGGATAAACATCAAACTTAAATAGATATTGAAAGAGTAAATATTCGCCGGCGAATTTTTTTTTCAAATAAAAAAAGTAATAAAAAACGAAAAAGATAAAAGAAAATAAGGATTTTGTTAAAATACTCTAACTTTAACAAAAACGACATTCGAGATAATGATATTACGTTATTTTTAAATAAATATAAATAGAATTCATCTTGGATTCCATTTTGAAAAAGACATACACAAATTTAGAAGAGATCAGATGAAATGTCAAAAAAGACCATGATTAATAGGATTAATCATTAACTACATCTATATATTAATACTATTAATACAAATACAAGCTTTTTTAGTACTTTTATTCGCGAGGAGCTGGATGAGAAGAAACTCTCACGTTCAGTTCTGTAGTAGAGATGGGATTTGTAATTTAGAAAAAAACCATCAACTATAACCCAAAAAGAACCAGATTTCGTAAACAACATCGAGGAAGACTAAAAGGAATATCTTCTCGTGGGAATCGTATTTGTTTTGGCAGATATGCTCTTCAAACACTTGAACCCGCTTGGATCACATCTAGACAAATAGAAGCAGGGCGACGAGCAATGTCACGAAATGTACGACGTGGGGGAAAAATTTGGGTACGTATATTTCCAGACAAACCAGTTACAGTAAGACCGGCGGAAACGCGTATGGGTTCTGGGAAAGGATCCCCGGAGTATTGGGTAGCTGTGGTTAAACCAGGTAAAATCCTTTATGAAATGGGTGGTGTACCCGAAAATATAGCCAGAAAAGCTATTTCAATAGCGGCATCAAAAATGCCTATAAAAACCCAATTCATTATTTCTGAATAGGAATATAGAATGAAAAAGCTAAATAACATTTAAGGAAAAAAAAGATTATCGGTTTTATTTTTTTGACAAACAATATTTTTTTACTTCGTCCTTTGTATTAAAAGAAGAGATACAAAAAAATGATATGATTCAACCACAAACCTATTTGAATGTAGCAGACAACAGCGGGGCTCGAGAATTGATGTGTATTCGAATAATAGGAGCTAGTAATCGCCGATATGCTTATATTGGTGACGTTATTGTTGCTGTAATCAAGGAAGCAATACCGAATACTCCTCTAGAAAGATCAGAAGTGATCAGAGCAGTAATTGTACGTACTTGTAAAGAACTCAAACGGAACAATGGGACGATAATACGATATGATGACAACGCCGCAGTTGTCATTGATCAAGAAGGGAATCCAAAAGGAACTCGAGTTTTTGGGGCGATCCCACGGGAATTGAGACAATTAAACTTTACTAAAATAGTTTCATTAGCTCCTGAGGTCTTATAAGACCTAAATATCGATAGTTAGTATAGGATTTAAAAAATGGTATTGAAATAAAATTAATTAATAGATTGTGTATCACGCATATACCCTTAATAAAAAAATATTAATAATTTAATTCATATATTAATATAAATATATAATTCGTCTATATCTATATATAAATAAAATATAAATAAAAGAAAAAGAACATGTTGATTATATCAAAATTATAGAACAATAAGGAATTTTAACTTATCATGGGGAAAGACACTATTGCTGATATAATAACCTCTATACGAAATGCTGACATGAATAGAAAAGGAACAGTTCGGATAGGGTCGACTAACATCACCGAAAGCATTGTTAAAATACTTTTACGGGAGGGTTTTATCGAAAACGTAAGGAAACATCGTGAAAACAATCAATATTTTTTGATTTTAACCCTAAAACATAAACGAAATAATAAAGAATCCTATAAAACTATTTTAAATTTAAAGCGAATAAGTCGACCGGGTCTACGAATCTATTCTAACTCTCAACGAATTCCACGAATTTTAGGCGGAATAGGAATTGTAATCCTTTCAACTTCTCAAGGTATAATGACAGACCGAGAAGCTAGACTAAAAAGAATCGGTGGAGAAATTTTGTGTTATATATGGTAATCCTTCTAATATAAAAATTGGATATCCGGAATTTACCATTTGTGAAAAAAGGGGGTTGTGTAATACCACCCCTGCTAAAAATAAAAATTTTAGCAAGTTCTTAGGTATAAGTTAATCAGGGGACAGCCGCTTTCTAGACTCCATAACAAGGATTCAAAAGAGTAAGTGGTTTTTTCAATTTCAACATTCCTTTCACGAAGATACAATTAAAGATTCAAAAATATCAAGAAACCTTTCTTTCGTCCAACAA